GTCCCGATAAACCCCAATTTAATGCTTCGTCTCCCCCAATAATGCCTACGCCTTCCACTCGTTCTAAAAAAATAGGATTCCGGGTAATAAGTTTTTGATACTCAGCAACCCCTGTTAAAAAATAATCGCAAAAATCCAAACATTTATCTATCCAGCCATAGGGTAGATCGGCAGCCACTCCTCCGATACGAAAATAATTATGCATCATTCGCATACCGGTGGCAGCTTCGAAGAGGTCATATATCAATTCTCTTTCTCTAAAAATATAGAAGAAGGGCGTCTGCGCACCAATATCCGCCATAAAAGGACCGAGCCATAACAAATGAGAAGCTATCCGACTCAACTCCAACATAATGACTCTGATATAGCTAGCCCTTTTAGGTACTTGAATATTGCCTAATTGTTCGGGCCCATTTATAGTTATTGCTTCTGTGAACATAGTAGCTAAATAATCCCAACGTGTTACATAAGGCAAATATTGTATAATTGTTCGGTTTTCCGCAATTTTCTCCATCCCTCTATGTAAATAACCCAATATTGGTTCGCAGTCGACAACATCTTCACCATCTAGAGTAACGATGAGTCGAAGAACACCGTGCATTGATGGGTGCTGAGGCCCCATATTGACTATCATGAGGTCTTTTCTTGTAGTTGGTGCAGTCATAAGTTTTTTACCGATTCATTCTTCCATGAATTGCTGAAAGTGAAAAGAAGTTCATCAAAATTTAATCGAAACGTATAAGTGAAAATGAAATGACTCTTCAAACTAATCAAATTAACGAGTTTTTGTCTCTCGAATGTCCAACTGATTAATTAATTCTTTATAACGTACTCTATTTTTTTTTGACAAATAAGCTAGCAGTCGTTGACGTTTTCCCAAAATTTTCTTTAAACCTCTCTGAGATAAATAGTCTTTTTTGTGCAATTCTAAATGTGAAGTAAGTCTACGTATCTTATTGGTGAAATTGAATACTTGAAATTCAACAGACCCTCTCTTTTCTTCTTGAGAAATAACTGAAATCACAGAATTTTTTACCATAAAAGAATTTCCCCTTTCTTTATTTTACAGATATGGATTTTATCGAATTTTATCGATCAGTAATAATAATATAATGCCAGTAATTTGAACGTGGTATATAGACTGAATTTCTTTATGAACTCCTAATTTTATCAATTCCAATAAATTAATCAAATTCAAAATTTGATTCAGATAGGAATCCAAAAAGATGGTCGGTACATTTTTTTCATTCACAAAAGTAAATAATTTAAACCTAAAATCCTAAAATGAAGAAGATTCTGTTGATTCATTTCTAGATCTAATCGATACCTTAATTGATTTAGTATCGTCTATTCGAATTAGATTCGAATGAGATGTAAGCTAAGGCATGTGTGCATTTGTTTCCTTTCAGATACTCTATACGAGACAGGGTATATAGTACTATCAATTAATTTTCAATCGTGGATACATATGTATCCTTAAGATACTGAAACGACTACCATTATTGGTATCAAACCAATAACGATTCATACAAGCTAAATCTTCTAATCGATAATTAGGCCAAAGAAAGAACTTAAATTTAATTAATTCATTTTTCTCTTTATAAAGAGGCTTCCTTTCATCCAAAAATTGACTCCAGTTTTTTACATTGTTTTCGTTGCAAAATACTGAATTTCTATCGACGCCATTCCAATTCAAAGAATTAAAAAAACTTCGAATTCTCAATTCTCTACGACGCCTAGACCATAAAATATTTTCAGGAACAAGCAAATCAAAATGATTTTTGTCTGTATTTATTCTTTGAGTTTGAGGTTGCAGAATGGATTCATCAAAATTCTTTTTATCAACATATCTTTGTTCTCGATATCTTTTATTAGTTTGGTGTTTACTTTTATGAACCAATGAAATACCTATGGTTTGATACATAATAAATTGTCCATTGTTTTTTACAGACAACCGAATAGGTTCGATAATAAATACTCCCTTCTTCATCAATTCTGTAAGAGTTAAATTCTTCTGAATCAGCATTATATCCAAACTCATTTCTCTCCTTTGAATTGACGATATAGTAATTTTGGTTGGATTTATCAGTCGAAGCAGGAGACAATATACCTTGATATTCTCGATCATTCTTTGATTCAAAGCATCGTTCCATCTCAATTGAAAAAGCAAATAACGTTTCAAGAACAAATCCAGTTCTGCTTCCGTGTTGCTTTTGTATTGTTTTTTCTTTTTAACCTTCTTTGTGTCTGATTCCGCGTAATCTTCTTCAAGATCCTTGTGTTGTTTTGAGAGAACAGGGCCCAGATTTGCTTTGTTTTCTATATCTGATCCACGCTCTCTTTCTCCTTGACTTACGGGTTCTTTACTTACAGGTTCTTTTGCTTCTTGAATTAGATTCTTTAGTTTTTTATTTGATGGTAGAAAAAAGTTTTGTTTTTGGTTTTTATTGATGTTTTTATTTTGACTAACATTTTCATTTGTATTCAAATTTAAAAGAAGTAATTTGCTTGGTATAATCCACGGTTTTGTTTTATATACATTATAAAGTAGTACAAATTCTGGGAAGAACCAAAATTCCAGATTAAATATGGGACGATTAAATATTTTTTCATTCATTCCCATCCAATCAAAAAAGACTTTTTTCGAATTTTTTTGATTGTTTTCTGTATTTTTATGAATCGTAAGATAAAAAAGGCCTTTTTTCTCAATTTTATCAATTATTTGATAATTATTAATGCCAATTTTAGTATTTGGATTACTGTTGGTATCGATCTTAACCCAGGCCTCAATATCCCCTTTTTGTCTAAGAGAAAAATGGATAATTTTCCAATCAAAATATTTTCTATCGGGATTTCTTTCTATATCTATATATAGAATATTGCCGGGCATATCAAAAAAGTTGTGTTTGGACGTGTTGGAATTATAAGAAATTTCGGGGTTCTTATTTACTTGAAAGGGTAATCTAGAAATAAATGGGTCACTTTTATTTTCATAATTAATCGATTTATATGATAAAAGATCATATCTATAACATTTTTTAAAATTTTCTTTTTGATTTGATAATGAATAGAGTTCAGAATGATTTTCTTTTTTGTAATGAAATTGGTCTTTTTCATATGAATTCCATTTGTTTAAATTTCGAGTTTGAGCCATACAACTTTGATTAACCCTATTTCTCCATTTTTGTGGCATTAATCTAGACCATCTAATCTGAGATAAATTGTATTGATAATGCCTTCTTAACCAGTTTTTCCATTGATTGATTCTAGAACTCTGGAGTTTCTTATGTCTTAATTCAGAATGAAATATTCCTAGTGTTCTAAAATAGTCCTTTATTTTAGTCTTAAGGAAAAAAGACGTTCTGTTATATTGAAGAACAGATCTTAATTTAGACAAATTAATAACTTGGGTTTGTGATAATTTGTAAAATACATATGCTTGTGACAGGTAGGATAAATCAAAAAAAATATGTGAATTTTTCTTACTAATATTATAAAGTGCCTTTTTTATAGTCGAAATAAAGTGAATTTGATTATTATTATTAATTTTTTCTTGATTTATTTCATTATTGGAAATGTATTTATCAATCAATTTGTTTGTTGATTCAAGAAAGAGTTGTGTATTAATTCTGGGAATATTAATGATAGATAAAAATAGATCGATGTATAATCTTTGAATGAATAATTTTAGAAAATAATGGAATTTCCATATTAATCGAGTATTTCTTCTTTTTAATATTTGTAAAATATTTTTTGGCGATTCGAATTTTTTAATATTATTTGTTTTATTAGGACTAATATCGATTTCTGGAGTTACTTTCTTTTTCTCTTTTGTAATTCTTTCTATTTGATTTTTGATTGTACTTGTTCTATCAGTAAAATCCTTCATTTTGCTTTCTATCAGTAAAGAATTTGGCCAATTTACAGATTCAATTTGACTAAACGATTCGTTAATTATCTCATTACTAATTAGAGAATTTAGAGAATCTTTTTCTTGTTTCGTTTCATTCGATTCATCTATTTCGTTGAATCTAAATAATACAATTGGATTTATTTTTGAAAGTTCTTTTATTATTTTTTTTAGAAATAGAATATTTTTGATAAGCCACTTTTTGGTTTCTTTTGAAACTCTTCGAAATAATTTAGTCTTTCTTTTTAAAACTTTTAGAGTTCTAAAATATTTATTTTTGAATTTTCCAATTTTTTTTTCGAGTTCCTCAAAAACGGGCTCAAAAAAGGAAGGGCGTTTTCGGGGAGAACCAAAGGGAAGTTCGGCTTCCATTCCCCAAACTGTTAAAAAACAAAAATCATCTTTTTGTTTTTTCTCTTTCAGTAGCTCTCCACGGGAGGGGTACAGTTTAGATCTATGCCAAGGTTTCAGACAAAAAGGAAATAAAATTTTGATCTGAATTCCATCTTTCAACCAATTTTTTGGAAATTCTGTTTCTGATAATTGAACACCATTATAAGTACATTTGATATGCATTTCTCTATTCCATTCTTGGAAATCTTCAGACCATTCAGGAAGTTGCAATAATAACATACGCCCGAGATTTTTCGCTATTATCAATGAAGGTAATATAATATATTTTCGAAGAATTGATTGAGTTATTAACATGGAACCTCTAATTATTTGCGCTAAAGGAATGCTATCCCAGGCTTCTGCCATCTCTATCCGTGCTTTTTCCTTTCTTTTGTTGTTCTCCTCTTTTTTGTACTTTTCGTTTTTCTCTTCTCTTTTTGTTTGTTCTTCTCTAGACTCTAGAATGTTGAATTCTACGCCTTTACCTGCCCAATTTCGAAAAATTGGTTTAATCAGTCCAGAGATATCAAAAGAAAAAACAAGGGGAGGCGTTATTCTGTCGAGAAAAAGAGGGGAATGCGCATTTGCTTGAAATAGTTTCCAAATAACTGTTTTACGCCTTTGAGCCCGCATAGAGCCTTTGATTATACCTCGCCGAAAATCTGATTGTTGCGAATAGCTTATTAAAGCCACTTCC